CTCTTTTTTTTGATTGACCTCCTTTTTTTAATCCGCAGGAGGTCAAATTTTGGTTCGGGTTGCTGTTCAAGTTAGTAAAATTATTTCATTCTAATTCAACCTAAGAAGGCCGGAATCACGCTCTGTAGGATTTGAACCTACGACATCGGGTTTTGGAGACCCACGTTCTACCGAACTGAACTAAGAGCGCTTTCTTACTATGACTATGTGTGACAATACATAGATAAGATCATAAAGAAAAGGATTCTTTTTGTACCTCCAAATACAGCTTGTATGCATATGGTTTTATAAACTCAAATATTCTATAGGTCCAATTTCAATTGAGATCAATTGATTCTTTGTTACTCCCCATAGGAGAAGTAATAGGTAGGGATGACAGGATTTGAACCCGTGACATTTTGTACCCAAAACAAACGCGCTACCAAGCTGCGCTACATCCCTTTCACTTTCAATAGGTCTACAGTGTCATTGTAGAGAATCCTTATTCTTGTTTTCCACATCATTCTTTCCTCTATTTATATACATATAATTTATATACATAATATATATATAAATTTATACATAATATATATATAAATTTATATAAAATATATATAAATTATATACATAATACATAATATATATATAAATTTATATAAAATATATATAAATTATATACATAAATATACATAATATATATATAAATTTATATATAACATAATATATATGTAATTGAATGAATATAAATTCAAATTAAAGAATAAAAGAAAAAATATATAATATAGAATTAATATATAGAATAATATGAAAAAATATATAATATAGAATTATTATATAGAATAATATGGAATACATATTAATAATTAAAAAAAAGATTAATACTAAATAATAATATTCAATAAGAAATAAGAAAAGAAAAAAGAAATGAATTATAATTTTCAAAAATTAAAGAATTATATAAAATTAAAGAATTATTATAAAGAATTATATATATATGATATAAAACCCAACGTATGAATAAGTAAATATTCATTTTTATTGGTAACGCTTAAAGAAACGAAGGGGATGTTTTTTTTTTTTTTCTGTTGTAAGAAAAGTAAAATATCATTTACACAATCGTTGTATATATCCATTTTACTTAAGGATTTAGCGTATAAATAAAAGTGATTTAATTACATATGCATCCAATCATATATGCATTACAATTAAATCCAATCATATATGTATTACAATTAAGAAGGAGGATTTACAATGCGAAATATAAAAACATATCTCTCTGTGGCACCTGTGTTAAGTACTCTATGGTTCGGGTCGTTAGCAGGTCTATTAATAGAGATCAATCGTTTATTCCCGGATGCGTTGACATTCCCCTTTTTTTCATTCTAGTTATTGACATGGGGAGGGATGAAAACAATTAAAGATACAATAAATTATCTGTGACTAATCCCTCCCCCTTTCTGTGTTTTGTTCTTTTTTCAGTTTTTTAGGATCTGATATAAATATAAAGTAAAAAAGAAGAAATGAAAAAGCAAATGGATTCAACCACAGCAAAACTCGGGTTCATGCTCAAATTTCTAGTTCTAACTCTATTTCTATAAGGAGAATTGAAATGGGGATCTAGGGCAACAAAATCATACAAGTATACAAGATACTTAAATGAATGAAATAAAATGCTATGCTGGAATTAGACAAAATGGATAGTTGGAAACAATTGTATTACTTATTATTATTTTTTTTTTTATTATTGCATTGATTGCAACGAAATCTTTCATAAAACTGGATTTCAAGTTAGCAACTTTTTTTCCTTATTTTTCTTTGTTTCGGATCGAAAATCAATAATCAATAAACTAATATAGAAAAGTCTAAATAGAAAAATTGAGTGAATCAAAAATCCAAAGGAGATTTATGGCCAAGGGTAAAGATGTCAGAGTAAAAGTCACTTTGGAATGTAAAAGTTGTGTCCGAAACGGTATTAATAAAGAATCACCAGGCATTTCCAGATATATTACTCAAAAAAATCGACACAATACACCTAATCGGTTGGAATTGAAAAAATTCTGTCCCTATTGTTACAAACATACGATTCATGGGGAGATAAAAAAATAGATCAAACGGAACACGCGTGTGCCACCCTTCCAAGGAACAAATTACCTATATGGATATATAGCTAAATCTAACCATAAACCAATCTAATCCTATTTCGTTTCGGTCGAATCCCAAATGAATTAGAATTCATAAATAGGATCTTTTTTTAGAGATAAGGAATAAACATGGATAAATCCAAGCGACTTTTTCTTAAATCCAAGCGATCTTTTCGTCGGCGTTTACCCCCAATTGGATTGGGGGATCGAATTGATTATAGAAACATGAGTTTAATTAGTCGATTTATTAGTGAACAAGGAAAGATTTTATCTAGACGGGTGAATAGATTGACTTTGAAACAACAACGATTAATTACAATTGCTATAAAACAAGCTCGTATTTTATCTTCGTTACCTTTTCTTAACAATGAGAAACAATTTGAGAGAACTGAGTCGACCCCTAGAACTACTGGTCCTCGAACCAGAAAGAAATAAATAGGCCTATTCCTTAATTGAAGCCAAATTCCAATCCGAACCGAACCCCACCCCACTTCGGGTTGATGTCTTGTTCGAAAAATTCGAGAATCCAGATTGGGTTGTCATATCGTAAGAAAAAAAAGAGATCTTTTTTTATTGAAACGTGTTCGTTCATTTTTACTACTTTCTTTAGAATAGTAAGTTCTACTCTATACTCCCGGAGTTCATTCTCCGGGGACCCCCTTATAAATCATTCTGGGGGATTTCTTCCAATCTCCTTATTTAATGATTTCAATGATCTCATTAGAAATCATGGAAAGACAATTCCTATTTGATATAGCTATTTGTGCAAGTATTTTACGATTAAGAAGCAGCTGCCTCTTGTACATATTATTTATTAATCGACTATAAGTATAAGATACCTTGTTATCACGAATTACTGCATTTATTCGAGCGATCCACAAACGACGAAAATGTATCTTTTGCCTGCGCCTATCTCGATGAGCAGAAACCAAAGCTCTCATTTTCTGTTGAATAGTAGTTCGAGTAAGTCTTGAATGAGCCCCTCGAAAGGTTGATGCAAATAAACGAATTCTTTTTCTACGTCTCCGAGCTATATACCCTCGTCTAATTCTGGTCATTGAATCAAATTCAACTTTGAGGAATAACTAATTGATTTCTTTTCTTTCAGTCATTCTTTTTCCCCTTCCTAGTCTGTTAATAACAAAACTGATTCTTCCGATGTATAAAATCAAAATTCCAATGGCTTTTGCTACTATGACCTTCCCAACCACGATTTTTCCGTGCATTTTACTTAGAAATGGTAAATTGTAAATTTAAGTAATGTAATTTAAGTATAATATTAAAAAGTTAAATGATAAAGAAATAGTGGGTTACATCGTTTCTATGGTTACTTCTTAAACGGTGAGGTCCTCTCTATACACCGGAGCCACTTCCCTCATTGAATCAATGTTATTAGTAACTTGTACAGTTCACATTCTTTGACTCTACCCATTAATTTTCCAGTAATAGGTCTTTTCACAACAAGATCTACCCATACAGTAACGGCATTTAATTATGAAGGTTGGCTAGGTAGCTGACCCTGTTAGTCCGTTCTTGCAAGAGTGGAAGCATAATCTTCCTGCTTCTTAAATACTTTCCTTTCCCCCCGCTTAATGAATAATCAATCATTTGCCACCAATGGGGAATTGCTTCTCATCTCAAATTGAGTTGATTGGATTTGCACCAACGGAAACCATAAATTTAATATACAATCGAGGTCTTTTTTATTTTATTTAATAGTGAATGGAGTTCTTCGACCCTATTCATTGATACTGGTCATTGATACTGGAAAAAGGGTCTCCTTTCTTTTGTTCCAACCCATGATCTGAACGAGTCGCACATACACCCTAGTACATGTTCCTCGACGCTGAGGGCATCCCCGAAGAGCGGGGGAGTTTGTGACATTTTTGATTTGCTGTCTTGTGTTTCTAATAAGTTGTTTAATAGTTGGCATGCTGAATCGTATACAGAATGAGCTGGTTTAGATCAATCCTAACCAGATGATTATGAATCATTTCTATTCTATTTAAGATTTTACTTCTTTACGTGAAATCCCCGGTATTTTCGACCGCTACAAGATCCACAATTCCATGAGCTTGGGCTTCTGTTGCTGACATAAAAACATCCCTTTCCATGTCTTCGGATACAACCCATAAGGGGTTACCCGTTCTTTGTACATAAACCCTTGTGAGGGTTTCGCGGAGTTTCAGTAGTTCTTCCGCTTCCAGGACAAATTCTCCCGTCTGTGCCTCATAAAAAGAACTAGCAGGTTGGTGGATCATTACCCTGATGATATAACATAATGAATGCTTCCTCTATCTCGTACGATCGGGCGAACGAAAAAGAATAACAAGAAAAAAGAATAGAATTGAACAACCGTACAGGCATTTTTTGTGCATTGCATACGGCTTCGCAATGGAATTCACCTTTCCCTTCCTTTCATCGGGGAAAGAAATAAAAAATAGGATCTATCAGACCCAGACCCTTAAGTGATCGTGATCCATTTACCACCCTTCCTTTCACGGGAGTTAAAAAATACTATGATGGCTCCGTTGCTTTCTTTTCTATCTCGTCTGTGATTCAGCAATCCTAAAGTTTTTTTTTGATCCGATCAAACAAAACAAGGAAAAAAGCTCTTGTTTTTTTTTTTCATTTTAGTACTCTTTCATAACATAGATATTAGAAAGATACTTTTGGTGTGAAAACAAAAACGTTTGTGACACTGAACTGGACCCCCAATAGATAAGATCAAATTGGAAATACCCTTTTTTGTCTCATACTACTCTTTCGATACATAATCTCTTGTTATGAAAAAACAATAATGGTTTGCTCATATCGAATCCGAAGTGCTGTGCTATTATCACTTATGATTTTATTCATATTTCATGTGCCGAAAGCATAGTCTTCTTTTTCTCTCAAAAAAAAACTCATTAGCGCCAAGCGTGAGGGAATGCTAGACGTTTGGTAATTTCTCCTCCGACTAGGATGAAAGATCCCATTGAAGCAGCTAATCCCATGCATATTGTATGCACATCTGGTAGCACAAATTGCATAGTATCATAAATAGCTATTCCGGGTATTACCCATCCACCGGGAGAGTTTATAAACAAATAAAGATCCCTGTTCTCATCCTCTAGACTAAGATATACCATGAGACCAATAAGTTGGTTCGAGATCTCGCTATCAACTGCTTGACCTAAAAAAAGTAATCTTTCTCGATGAAGTCGGTTGATTAGGACAAAATTGTATCCCTTAGGAACCATACACGCATCTTTGGATGCATACAGTTCACAAAAAACTGCGAAAAAAAAGAATCAATCTGTTGATTTCAGCCCTCTTCTCTTTCTTTTTTCATAGCAGGACTTTTCCATGTCCTAACTAGGGGGCTTTTTCTTCCATTTTTCACGAAGGATGAGTTTTTGTTCGCTTTTCCCTAAAAAAGAGTCCACTAAACTCATCGAACTAACCTCTCATTGATATATTATTGTTTCACCGAACTCCAATCCAAATTACGATGTTATTCTCTTGTTCCTGAATGGGCCTCTTCGATTTTTTTAGGTTTATGCTCTACTCCGGGTAAAAATCTGCCCGATTTCGATTTGCACATATAGGACAAAGGGTCCCAAATACCACTTTTTTTTTAATTTGTTTCGTGTCTGTCTTCCGCCAAATATTCGATGTAGTTATAATAATATTTCATTGATTGTCAGTTTGAGATTTCTCATATGGTATAATCTAAATAGGAATCATTTATGATACAAGTGGTAATCATACATATATTATATTACCAATTGGGTATTTTTTGAACGGAGCCTAGATAGTTCATTTTATTGGCTCAAACAAGCCAACCATAAATTATTCGAATTGATGATTTTCATATTAATATAAATCTCTCAAAAAAAATGGACCTAATTGCACTTCACGCTCCAAATATTGATAGTTCAATCAATCTTTTTGAGGCGAAACAGAAGATATCTCGATCGGGGGAGAGAACGGAGAAATTCCATATGACCCAATATGTCTGACAAGTCGCACTATAAGTCAATCCAAGTTGCATCTTCCTCTCCAGGATTCCGAAAGGGGACTTTTGGAACACCAATAGGCATTAAATGAAAGAAAAAGAGGTTGAGTAGTAGTATGCTTCACTTTGATGTGGAAACGTAACAATGGATTTATTGTTTTCATAGTATTGTTTTCATAGTTTTGTTGTTTCTCGTATCTTATCCCTAGATTGATAAGTTTCTAAAGGAAGACGAAATGAATAAAGGAAAAATCTTACGAATGGTTCGGGCTGCTCGAATCATGACCAAGTATCTATGCATTCACTCATAGAAAAAAATGGGATCAATCCAATCCCCCCCATTGCGGATTGTTACTTATCGGGTATAGAATAGATTTGCTTCTCTTTGTTCCTACGAACAGAATTGTTCCATTATGACTAACGAAATGGAATAAATAATAGAATAAATATTAACCCTTGCTCCGAGATAATCTTCTGAAAAGGGGAGGTCCATAGCATAGTCTTTTCCAATGCGATAAAGTTACATAGTGTCTATTTTTTTGATAAAGGGGTATTTCCATGGGTTTGCCTTGGTATCGTATTCATACCGTCGTATTGAATGATCCTGGTCGGTTGCTTTCTGTCCATATAATGCATACAGCTCTAGTTTCTGGTTGGGCGGGTTCAATGGCTCTATACGAATTAGCAGTTTTTGATCCCTCTGACCCCGTTCTTGATCCAATGTGGAGACAAGGTATGTTCGTTATACCCTTCATGACTCGTTTAGGAATAACCAATTCATGGGGCGGTTGGAGTATTACAGGAGGTACTATAACGAATCCGGGTATTTGGAGTTACGAAGGTGTGGCTGGCGCACATATTGTGTTTTCCGGCTTGTGCTTCTTGGCAGCTATTTGGCATTGGGTGTATTGGGATCTAGAAATATTCTGTGATGAACGTACAGGAAAACCTTCTTTGGATTTGCCTAAGATCTTTGGAATTCATTTATTTCTCTCAGGAGTAGCTTGCTTTGGGTTTGGCGCATTTCATGTAACGGGCTTGTATGGTCCTGGAATATGGGTGTCCGATCCTTATGGATTAACTGGAAAGGTACAAGGTGTAAATCCTGCGTGGGGTGTAGAGGGTTTTGATCCTTTTGTTCCGGGAGGAATAGCCTCTCATCATATTGCAGCGGGGACTTTGGGCATATTGGCGGGTCTATTCCATCTTAGTGTCCGTCCGCCCCAACGTCTATACAAAGGATTACGTATGGGTAATATTGAAACCGTCCTTTCCAGTAGTATCGCTGCTGTCTTTTTTGCAGCTTTTGTAGTTGCTGGAACTATGTGGTATGGTTCAGCAACTACCCCGATCGAATTATTTGGTCCCACTCGTTATCAATGGGATCAGGGATACTTCCAGCAAGAAATATATCGAAGAGTTGGCGCCGGGTTAGCCGAAAATCAGAGTTTATCAGAAGCTTGGTCGAAAATTCCCGAAAAGTTAGCTTTTTATGATTACATCGGCAATAATCCAGCGAAAGGGGGATTATTCCGAGCAGGCGCAATGGACAACGGGGATGGAATAGCTGTTGGATGGTTAGGACACCCTATCTTTAGAGATAAAGAAGGGCGTGAGCTTTTTGTGCGTCGTATGCCCACTTTTTTTGAAACATTTCCAGTAGTTTTGGTAGACGGAGATGGAATTGTGAAAGCCGATGTTCCTTTTAGAAGGGCGGAATCGAAGTATAGTGTCGAACAGGTAGGGGTAACTGTTGAGTTCTATGGTGGCGAACTCAATGGAGTCAGTTATAGTGATCCTGCTACTGTGAAAAAATATGCTAGACGTGCTCAATTGGGTGAGATTTTTGAGTTAGATCGTGCTACTTTGAAATCCGATGGTGTTTTTCGTAGCAGTCCAAGGGGCTGGTTCACTTTTGGACATGCTTCGTTTGCTTTGCTCTTCTTTTTCGGACACATTTGGCATGGTGCTAGAACCTTGTTCAGAGATGTTTTTGCTGGTATTGACCCGGATTTGGATGCTCAAGTAGAATTTGGAACATTCCAAAAGATTGGAGATCCAACTACAAGGAGACAAGCGGTCTGATACAATATTGGTTTGGTATTCTTTGCCCCTATTTTTGATTTTTTTATTTTACTTTGATTTTGATATAGGGTACCAGCGAAATCTTGATTTGAATCACCGCCCTTTTTTGTTTATTTTGACTCTTGTCCTTTCTTTATCTGGGAGATAATCCCAAATGAACAGGTGTGGAAGCTATAATTGTAAACCACGATCGAATTTATGGAAGCATTGGTTTATACATTCCTCTTAGTCTCTACTCTAGGAATCATTTTTTTCGCTATCTTTTTTCGAGAACCGCCTAAGGTTCCGACTAAAAAGGTGAAATGATTTTTCATTATCTCAATTGAAGTAATGAGCCTCCCATATTGGGAGGCTCATTACTTCATCTAGTCCCCGTGTTCCTCGAACGGATCTCTTAGTTGTTGAGAGGGTTGCCCAAAAGCGGTATATAAGGCGTACCCGGTAAAACTTACAAGTAATCCAGATATAAAGATGGCGACTAAGGTTGCTGTTTCCATTATTATATAATTTCCAATTTCAAGACCACAATGGATCTATGATAAGATCGTTTATTTATAACGGAATGGTATACAAAGTCAACAGATCTCAACCAATGCAATAGAATTTATGGCTACACAAACCGTTGAAGGTAGTTCTAGATCTGGTCCAAGACGAACTTTTGTAGGGGATTTATTGAAACCATTGAATTCGGAATATGGTAAAGTAGCTCCTGGATGGGGAACTACCCCTTTGATGGGTGTTGCAATGGCTCTATTTGCGGTATTCCTATCCATTATTTTGGAGATTTATAATTCTTCCGTTTTACTAGATGGAATTTCAATGAATTAGGTCCATAAGAATCATGAAGTTCTGGCTTTTTAATCCAAAATGAATCACTTAGGACTCAGATTTCGAGGCCAGTCTGGTAGTTCGACCGTGGAATTCTTTTGTTTCGGTATTTCCGGAATATGAGTGTGTGACTTGTTATAATTGATCCTATTAATAGTACAGAGAATGGGTCTGTCATCTTGATAGAGATGGTTCTACCTCGTCGGATATTCATTCTATGGTATCTGGAGCACGGAATATATGGAATAGATCAAGAAATATTGGAACTATGATTCCTACTTACTATTCAGACCTCGCAACCGGACTCACAAAAAATTTCAAAGATTTTGAATAGAATTATTTAGAATTCTAAAGTGAAGGGTTGGATTTTTCTTCCTTCCAAATTTGGCTTATTTATACTTTTTTTTGAACAATGGGCAAACGTTTCTCTGGATTTTTATTAGTGATTTCATCTATTCATTGAATAAGTGATGATCAAATGGTTCTTACTCAGAGAACCTTTGGGCTTAGCTTGGTTGGGGGCTTTATTCAATCATCGTGGTTTTAGTATGAATCTCAGGTTTCAATCGATTCATAGGGTCTGAACAAGAGAAGTCCTATCAATACAATAATAAACAAAAGTAAATCCGCATTACACACAAATAAATCAAATAAAATATAAATAAAGAAAATGGGGACAGAGAAGATTCAAGAAGCCTATAACGATCAACATAAAGACGAATGAGCTGACTTGATATTTTGGCATTATCATCACAAACAAAGAAGAGCTTTAGGATTTTTGGTCCTTCGTATCTTCAGAGAAGGTTGAATCCGGGGACTAAGAAAGGAGAAGTTTCAAATTCTCTATTATATACCAGTATTGGGGTGTTTCTGCTTGAGCTGTACGAGATGAAATTCTCATATACAGTTCTCAGGGGGGGAGTTCTCTTGGTTTACCTATCTCAATAAAGTATATGATTGGTTCGAA